CTCTAAAATTTATAAAAAAATAAAAAAATTAATAAAAATATTGATACATAAGAGAAATACAAGAATAGATAAGACGAGATTCGTCCACCTCCCATATATTTAATCCCTTCCCCTATAAAAAAACTTGCAACACCAACACCATTTGTAATTCCATCAATTATACGTCTATCAAAAAACTGAGTTAGTTCGGTTAATCCTCTTATCCCCACGGTAAAAACTCTAGTATAAAAAATATCTATGTAACCACGATTATATGACCAATTGTATATCACATTTTTTATTCGGTCCACAAGAATTCTTTTAGGACCCCCTTTTACAAATGAATTGATTAAATCAAAATTCTGGAAAAATGAATAAGCAGATCCATATAAAATATATGCTATGACTAGTCCTAAAATTGCTATACTTACTGAAAAAATTGCATTTGTAAAAAATTCATCCAAATTTACAGAATAATTAGAACTTGGATGTAAAAGATTTGTTGATGGGGTTAACCATTTCGATAATATATCAAAATCTATTACTCCTTGATCAAAAGAAATTCCTATTGATCCAACCAACAAAGTAAATAGTACTAATACAAGAAGAGGAAATAGCATAGTATTGTCCGATTCGTGAGGATACATGTAAGTGTATTTATTTCCAAAGTAAGTACTAAGGTATCGTATCCTATTTCTTACATTATTATCAATTTTTGATGTATCTTTTGAAAAAAAAAAAGAAACCTTTTTATTCATTGTTGATAAAAGTAAATTTGGATTGACTCCTCTTGGAGTTCCTTTTCCCCATAGAGATATGGAATAGAACGAACCATTTTTAGTGCTACTGTAATTTTGAAAATGAACACGTAAATACCCATCAAAGGTAAGTAAATATACCCGAAACATATAAAATGCGGTTAATCCCGCTGTGAAATAAGCTATTACTGCGAAAATTGGTGAATACAACCAACTATCATTAAGAATGTCATCTTTGGACCAAAAACAAGCAAGAGGTGGAATACCACAAAGAGAAAGTGTACCCAATAAAAAAGTAGTTCTTGTAACTGGAACATATCTTGTTAAACCACCCATAAGAACCATATTCTGACTTTTATCTGGTGAATATCCAACAATAGGTTCCATTGAATGAATAATAGATCCGGATCCCAAAAACAATAAAGCTTTTGAATAGGCATGAGTGATCAAATGGAATAAAGCAGCTCGATAAGAACCTATACCTAGAGCTAACATAATATAACCCAATTGAGACATTGTAGAATAGGCTAAGCTTTTTTTAATGTCTCTTTGAGCAAGGGCCAAAGTAGCCCCTAATAGTAGTGTTATTACACCTATTAAAGAAATGAAATTCATTATATAAGGTATGACTATGAAAAGAGGAAGAAGCCGAGCTACAAGAAAAATTCCTGCTGCTACCATAGTAGCAGCGTGTATAAGAGCCGAAATAGGAGTGGGTCCTTCCATAGCATCAGGTAACCATACGTGAAGGGGGAATTGTGCGGATTTAGCAACTGCACCGACGAATAATAAAGAAGCACACAAAGTAGCAAATAAAGAATTGACCCCATTATTCTGGATTAAGTTATTAGTTATTTCGAGCAAATCCCGAAATTCTAAACTACCTGTTATCCAATAAAAACCTAAGATTCCTAACAATAAACCAAAATCCCCTACACGATTAGTTACAAAAGCTTTTTGACAAGCACTTGCTGCAATTGGTCGTGTGAACCAAAACCCTATTAATAAATAAGAACACATTCCCACCAGTTCCCAAAAAATATAAATTTGTATCAAATTTGAACTAGTAACTAATCCCAGCATAGAAGTATTAAAAAAACTCATATAAGCAAAAAATCTCAAATATCCTTGATCGTGATACATATACTTGTCACTATAAATAAGAACCATGATTCCAACAGTAGTAATTAGTATTGACATAATAGAAGTAAGTGGATCGATCAAGTATCCAAACTCTAAGGAAAAATCATTATTGATGGTCCAAGACCATAGATATTGATAGATAAAACTTCCATTTATTTGTTGAATAGACAGATTGGCCGAAAATACCATAGCTATACTTAAGAGTAAAACACTAGGAAAAGCCCACATGCGACGAATATTTTTTGTTGCTGTCGGAATAAGTAGAAGTCCAAATCCTATTGACATAGTAATTGGAAGTGGAAGAAAAGGTATTATCCACGCATATTGATATGTATGTTCCATAAGAAAAGAAACTCTTTTTTCTTATAATTGCAAATTGTTCTCGATTCACCAATTCTTATCTTTTTTATCCTTTTAGAAAGGAACAATAATAAAAGAAATCAACAAAAAAAAAAGATATGAAAAAAAAGTCAAATATTGGGATTCTAAAATATTGGGATTCTATATTATTCTGATTTTTTCTCAGATATTTGAAATATTCCAAAATTGACAATTGGTTGGTCAAAAAATATGACCAAATAACTATGTAAAGGTAAAGGCGATTACCTAGTAGTTATTTTAACTAAGAAAAGATTAAAGGAATATGAGATTTTTTAATAATTTTCTTACTACTATTATTTAGTAGATTTTGTATTTATTAGATTTTGATATTTTTTTTGGTGATTAATAAACATATTACATATACTATAATAGTATAATAAATATATTATATAGTATACTAAATATAGTAAGGAAAAAGAGTTAGACCAAAAAAAGAGTACTTTTTTTATTCAAATATGGATCATAGTATCTATATTCGAATAAAAAAAAAATACCTAGGTTTTATAGTTCATTTGGGGAGTGGAGTAATTACCTAACTTGTTGTGTAACTGATTGATTGGATTTCAATCCAATAAAGAAAACTTATGTTTATCGGAAATCTTATGATACTCCTTACTTCGTATATAACTGAAATAAAAAATTACTTAGGTTACCTAAGTAATGGAATGTCTTGTTTAACAGATTAAGTACTAGTTCTAATTTAGTTCTAATTGGAATTAGAATTATGGACATAGCACTCTGGACTTAATCAATTTTCATTTTCCCTTATTTTCTTCTATTTTTTTTTTCCCTCATGTCATTTATATATGTGATGTGTGATGCGCGCGCATACATATATTGATATATATATCACATATACATGTATATATAAATATATTTGTATTATATATATTTGTATGTTTATTATATATATTTATATGTTAAAGTGAAAAAACAATGTATATTAAAAAGAGTATATTAAAAAAATTATCCACATACACGAAATAAGTATGGATAATAACTAAAAAGAACGATCTATTTTGAAGAATACATGTCTTTCACATACAACGATAAAAAGAGGAACCCCCTTTTTTGAATGGCAGTTCCAAAAAAACGTACTTCTATGTCAAAAAAACGTATTCGTAGAAATATTTGGAAGAAAAAAGGATATTTAGCCGCAGTAAAAGCTTTTTCTTTAGCGAAATCGGTTTCCACCGGACATTCAAAAAGTTTTTTTGTGCGACAAACAAATAATAAAGTCTTAGAATAATCTCAATTGATATAGCCTAAAGAACCTCAAATTTTGTAAGATGAATGTTAACTAATGTATTTTTCTGTATTGAATTTCTCAATATTAGTTAGAACTCACTGCTGTGATATATAGAATAAGAGTTTTTTGTATATTGGGTTCTAAGTATTATTTTTTTCCCTATCCCAATTGTACTTTTCACAATAGAAAAGTACAATTGGGATAGAGATTGAAACTCTTTTGTTATATGCCTATCCCAAAACTTAATTGGTTTTGTAAATGGTATCATAAATTATAAATTATATGCGCAATAAAGAATATTAATACTTTAATTTAAATATACTAAGGTATCCAAATCATTAGAAAAATAACAAATTCTTTGTATTCAATGATGAAATTGTGAGAGATATGAAATCCTAGTTATTTGATTTTGTTCATTGAAAAAAAAACTCAATCTTTTTCATTTGAATCCATGAAATCGGATAAATGAAAAACAAATCATAAAAAAATAGAGAAAAAAAGACAATTCTTAGTTTTATACCTCAACTGAGAAAAAACTATCGAGTTCCAACTGTTTGGAGAGAACTTAGTTTCTAGTACGTAAAAGTTGATTGTTAAAAAACCCACGACGATACTACCTAAGTAGATATTTTATTGAAGATTCAAATATTTAAACCACAAACCAGCCTTTATTCATCGATTCTAATTAATGTTTCCTAAACTATATTGAATCCTTGAATCTCGACGATTCAACATGAATTGACTATTATTATTTCAAGTAAGCCGCCATGGTGAAATCGGTAGACACGCTGCTCTTAGGAAGCAGTGCTAAAGCATCTCGGTTCGAGTCCGAGTGGCGGCATCTTCTAAAAGAGATACAATAGATCCTAAAATGTATTCAATTCCCGATTTCCAATTCTGTAATGGGACCCCTTTTATGATATTTGCGACTTTAGAACATATATTAACTCATATCTCTTTTTCGATCATTTCAATTGTGATTACGATTCATTTGATGACCTTATTAGTCCACAAAATTGTAGGATTACGTGATTCGTCAGAAAAAGGGATGATAGCTACTTTTTTCTCTATAACAGGATTATTAGTTTCTCGTTGGATTTCTTCGGGACATTTTCCATTAAGTAATTTATACGAGTCATTAATCTTCCTTTCATGTAGTTTCTTCATTATTCATATGATTCCCAAGATACGTAACCTTAAAAATGATTTAAGCACAATAATTGCACCAAGTACCATTTTTACTCAAGGCTTTGCCATGTCGGGTCTTTCAACCGAAATGCATCAATCTGCAATATTAGTACCTGCTCTACAATCTCAGTGGTTAATGATGCACGTAAGTATGATGTTATTGAGCTACGCAGCTCTTTTATGCGGATCATTATTATCAATCGCTCTTCTAGTCATTACATTTCGAAAAAACATCGATATTTTTTGTAAAAGCAATAATTTCTTAATTAAGTCATTTTTCTTTGTTGAGATTGAATATTTGAATGAAAAAAGAAGTGTTTTTAAAAACACTTCTTTTCTTTCATTTCGAAATTATTACAAATATCAATTAACTGAGCGTTTGGATTATTGGAGTTATCGTGTCATTAGTCTAGGGTTTACCTTTTTAACCATAGGTATTCTTTGTGGAGCAGTATGGGCTAATGAGGCATGGGGATCCTATTGGAATTGGGACCCCAAGGAAACTTGGGCATTTATTACTTGGACCATATTCGCGATTTATTTACATACTAGAACAAATATAAATTGGAAAGGTACGAATTCGGCACTTGTAGCTTCTATAGGATTTCTTATAATTTGGATATGCTATTTTGGGATCAATCTATTAGGAATAGGTCTACATAGTTATGGTTCATTCACATAAACATCTAATTGAATAAACTACATGAAGAATACATAAGATAAAAACATCATCCCATATATAACGAAAGTTTGTTTTTATGAGTTTTTGAGAACCGTTTGAATGATTCCTTCATTCAAATGGTTCTCAAAAACTCGAGATGTATCTAATTACAATTCTTATTCATTTTATTTCTTTTTTCATTATACAGTACAGCAAACGATTTTCAAAATATTAAATTCAAAGAATTATAAGACTTTCCTTCCGTCTCATTAATGAAACACTAGCTATGATAATAATTGGATAGGATAGCGTGTACCTTGTCAACTGATAACGAGAGAACGAAATCGGGATAAATACCAATACCTATTACGGGTAGAAAGATACAGATTGAAAGAAATAGTTCTCGTGGTCCAGAATCCCAAAAATTCGAGTTTGGAATATTAAATAGCTTGTATCCATAAAACATCTGACGTAACATAGATAATAAATAAATAGGAGTTAATATCATTCCAATTGCCATTACAAAAGTAATTAGCATTTTTGACATTAAAAGATATTTTGTACTAGTAATTAGTGCAAAGAATACTACAAATTCCGCAACAAAACCACTCATTCCTGGTAATGCAAGAGAAGCCATCGAGAGGCTACTGAACATGGTAAATATTTTTGGCATTGGGATAGATATCCCTCCCATTTCTTCGAGATAAACAAGACGTGTTCTATCACAACTCGTTCCCGCCAAGAAAAAAAGTGCAGCACCAATAAATCCATGAGAGAGCATTTGTAAAATAGCTCCATTGAGTCCCATGTCGGTTATAGAACCAATTCCTATAATTGTAAAACCCATGTGAGATACAGAGGAATAGGCTATTCTCTTTTTTAAATTACGTTGGCCAAGAGAAGTTGAAGCTGCATAGATTATTTGCATTGTTCCTATTATCACCAACCAGGGAGAAAATATAGAATGAGCGTGGGGTAATAATTCCATATTGATCCGAATCAATCCATATGCGCCCATTTTTAATAGGATTCCAGCTAAAAGCATACATGTACTGTAATGTGCTTCTCCATGGGTATCAGGTAACCATGTATGTAGGGGTATAATCGGCAATTTGACAGCATAAGCAATAAGGAAGCCAAAATAGAATATTATTTCCAATGCCACAGGATATGATTGATTAATTAATCTTTCAAAATCTAATGTTGGTTCATTGGAACCATATAAACCCATACCTAGAACTCCTATTAAGAAAAAAATGGAACCCCCTGCAGTGTACAAAATAAACTTAGTAGCCGAGTAGAGACGTTTCCTTCCCCCCCACATGGATAAAAGTAAGTAAACAGGAATTAATTCTAACTCCCACATGATGAAAAAAAGTAAAAGGTCTCGAGAAGAAAATAATCCTATTTGACCGCTGTACATTGCTAGCATCAGGAAATAGAACAACCGCGAATTTCGAGTAACTGGCCAAGCTGCTAAAGTTGCTAAAGTAGTGATAAATCCTGTCAGTAAAATGGGTCCTATGGAAAGTCCATCGATTCCTAGTCTCCAGTGGAAATCAAAAACATCTATCCATTTAGAATCTTCCTTCAATTGCATTAATGGATCATCCAATTGGAAATGATAACAGAATGCATAAGTCGTTAGAAGGAGTTCTAGCAAGCATATACATAAAGTATACCACCTAAACATCTTATTCCCTCTATGAGGGAAAAAGAAAATTGAAGAACCCGCGAATATCGGTAAAACAACAAGTATTGTTAACCAAGGAAAATAACTCGTGATAAAGACAAGATACGTTTTGACCAGAAAAGCCCGTCCTCAAAATAAAATAATATATTTTGTCGAGCACGGGCTTTTGTCGATAAAGAGGAATCACAAACGATTCAAGTGGAATTTTTTGTAACGTATCAATAAGATAGAGCCATGCTGCGAGTTGTTTCAGGCCCTAAATAAACACGGACACTCAAAAAATCTGTTGGGCAGGCGGATTCACATCTCTTACAACCTACACAGTCCTCGGTTCTTGGCGCGGAAGCTATTTGCTTGGCTTTACATCCGTCCCAAGGTATCATTTCCAATACATCTGTGGGGCAAGCTCGTACACATTGAGTACACCCTATACATGTATCATAAATTTTTACTGAATGTGACATTGGATCTATAAATTCCAGTTTTGAACATAAAAGATTTTCGATCTGGTCAAATCAAATTAGTAGTATATGAATCATATATTATATATTGTAATATTGTAGACACCAGACGAAGCAGTGGTTTATTAAAAACAATCAATATATTTCTTAAATCAATCTGTTTATGAGAAAAGGTCAAGAGACTTTGATTTTCGTTTCAACAATTATGATGATACGAGTTGCACATGCGAATTAAAATTAATTGGCCAACAAATTGGTCATCATTATTTCAATATAAATATAAAATGCAATTTTATTAAATATTTTTATGTGTCTTTATTTAAATTATCTATGATGATTATCACTAATTATTCAACAAATTCGATTGATTAATACGAGTTGATTTTCTGTTACGATGGATCGACGAAACAATAGCAAGTCCAATAGCTGCTTCAGCAGCTGCAATGGCTATAACAAAGATTGAGAAAATGTCTCCTTTTAATTGGCGACTATCAAATATATCAGAAAATATTACAAGATTGATATTAACCGAATTTAGTATAAGCTCAAGACACATAAGCGCTCTAACCATGTTTCGACTTGTGATCAATCCATAGATACCGATAGAAAATAAATAAACACTCAAAAAAAGGACATGCTCAAACATCATTGACTAACTCCTTATCAATCTCGATTCATTTCAATATGAACAACAAATCAACCGATTCAATTGATTAGAATAGAACAATTACACAACAAAAGAAGATATTGACGGTAGATAGATTTAACTAAAAATTTCTATTTATTATTTATTTTGAATTTAGTTAGAATTCTAAGAATTGGGAATCATTATAAGTTAAGTATTTTTATTGCTTATTGTCGAGCCATAGTAATTGCACCTATCAAGGAAACTAAAAGAATTATAGAAATGAGTTCAAACGGAAGATAAAAATCTGTTGATAAATGAATCCCAATTTGTTGAACGTTATTTATTAGGTCCTGTTCCATAATCTGGTTTGATCTTGCAGTCCAAATAATTCCGTACCATGAGGTATCTGGGATAGTAGTAATTAGTGAAAAAAGAATAGTTGTACAAACCATCGAAGTGACCCCATCTCCAATGGTCCAAAAATAGGAATTATTGGAATATTCTGAACCATTCATGAACATTACAGCAAATATGATCAAGACATTTATGGCTCCCACATAAATAAGGAGCTGTGCGGCAGCTACAAAATAGGAGTTCGATGAAATATAGAATAAGGATATACAAACAAGAACCAATCCCAACGAAAAGGCAGAATAAATTGGATTGGTAAATAATACTACCCCCAGACCCCCTAATACAAGAATTGACCCCAGAAATACAACAAGAATATCATGTATTGGTCCAGGTAAATCCATTATGTATAAAATACACAAAAAAAATAACTTTAACTATTTCATGACCTTACTTTAACTTTACTAAAAAAATGGTCCAGGGAAGGAAAAGGGGTTACCCTATTTTTTTTTCTTGTATATAATATTGTATATGATACATTTATAATTGAATTGAATTTGAATATGGATTAATGTAGATATAGATAAAATTATCGGGCCAATCCTACTTTATTTATATTTATCCGAAAGAAAAAAAAAGAGTAGTTGGAATATGTAGTTGAAATTTGCTATTTCGAAATCATCACGAAAAATATATTCTCAGTTTAAATCAAACAGTGATTCTCAACAATCAATAGTTATTAGTTTTTATTTGTAGTTACTGACTACCCAAAATAAAAAGCTTGGATCCTTTATATCAAAAAAAAATCTTAGTAATCGGTAATTGTTCTTGAATCAAAGGGTTTATCTTTGTCTATTTTTATTTGAGTCGAATTCATAACTGTTTGAATTGTGTAATCTCCAATTATTGAGATTGGTAATCGACCCAAAGCAATTTGATTATAATTCAATTCGTGACGATCATAAGTAGAAAGTTCATATTCTTCAGTCATTGATAAACAATTTGTTGGACAATACTCGACACAGTTACCACAAAATATACAAATCCCAAAATCTATACTATAATTAAGTAATTGTTTCTTTTTAATATCTCTTTCAAATCTCCAATCAACAACGGGTAGATCTATCGGGCATACACGAACACATACTTCACAAGCAATACATTTATCAAATTCAAAGTGGATTCGACCCCGGAAACGCTCTGGTGTGATCGATTTTTCATAAGGATATTGAATAGTTACAGGTAAACGATTTGTGTGGGATAAGGTAATTATGAAACTTTGACCAATGTACCTTGCAGCTCGTATTGTTTGTTGACCATAATTCATGAACCCAATTACCATAGGGAACATATTGTAGATATACATGAAAAAATTGACGTTTCTTTCTCTTGTTTGATAGAGATTATGAATCTAAAATAGTGTTATCGTATTATGTTATTTATAATGAAACAAGTTGGGAAGAAGTTGTTAATAACAGATTACCTAGAGAAATAGGTAAAAGAAATTTCCATCCAAGATTTAATAACTGGTCCATTCTCATCCTAGGTAAAGTCCATCTTGTTGTGATAGAAATGAAGAGAAACAAATAAGCTTTAGTTAATGTAATAAGGATACCCATTGTCATTCCAAAAATGCCAGCGATTTTATTTATTCCGAAAAGCTCAGGAATGGATATATACGGAATAGATAAATTCCACCCACCTAAGTAAAGAACTGTTACAAATAATGAAGAAACTAATAAATTTAGGTAAGAAGCAAGATAAAATAAACCGTATTTGATACCCGAATACTCGGTTTGATAACCTGCTACTAATTCCTCCTCTGCTTCTGGTAAATCAAAGGGCAATCTCTCACATTCGGCTAGAGAAGAAATTAGAAAAACAATAAATCCTATAGGCTGACGCCACAGATTCCACCCCCAAAAACCATATTTTGACTGTGCTTCAACTATATCAACTGTACTTGAACTGTTAGATAATCATAGTCGATAATAACATCACTGTTCCCATCGCTATTTCAAAACCATACGTGAGACCTCAGCTTCATACGGCTCCTCGATGGCCACAAAAAAATGTAAGGTAAGGACGGGTTCGGTATTATCACCATCTTTGGGTAGATAGAATAAAGATACATCGGAAAGTCCCAAATTAGACCAATGGAATTCTGTCTGCTAGAATAAGAAAAAAAGTGCTTCCGAATTGATCTCATCCTTTACAATAAGAATTTCTCTTTGTTCGGTAATAACTTAATATTTCAATAAAATACTCCTTATATCAATCAATACAAAATAAAAAGAATTAGTCATTAGTTCATGAATCGTGATAAGAATTCGATATGTATGAATATGGATAGAGAAAAGAATAAATAAGGATCCCCTTTTTTTATTATTCATTCAATTACTGCATTCCATTTCTTTTTTCCTGTTCTTCTGTCTCAGAGCAGAGGAGGATAGTTAAAAAAAAAAGAAATAAAGGATTAATTCGTTCTTGATAGTCATTTCTTTAACCAGTGAATAGGAGCATACTCTAGATCGGAATCGTAGGGAAGTACTACTTGATCATTTCTACCAATTTCAAGTCCTTATTATGATTCGTTTTATGAAGAAATACCTCTTTTTTGATACCTTACATTATCTCCATTACTAATCCTTTGTGTACCTTGGTGTTCCTAACCGTCCACTGACTTTTGATTGATCCCCGGTATAGTAATACATACGAGACAGTAGTAGAAACTCCATACAGTTGATCTTTTGTTTGCGCCCGCTTCAAGATATGATGACTAATCAAAAAATCTTAATCTTGGGGTAAGCAGTTTACACTGCTTATGTTTACTTCAACTTTATTCTTGTACATAGGGAATGAGATTTTTTCTTCTTACTACAAATTTATAAGCTGTTTAGTTTCACTCATATAACTATCTGGTTTAACTCATCAACCCGAATGCTGAATAAAAAAAATGAAAACATCTAAAACATCTATTCAATACATTGAACCTCTTTCTTTTTTCTTTTATTTATAGAAGAAAGGTTCAAAGTTCATATTCCAACGAATCACACGTAGAGATATTGATAACACACATAGAGTTAATGGTATTTCATAACTAATAGATTGAGCAGCAGCTCGTAGACCACCTAAAAAGGAATATTTATTATTCGATCCATATCCTGACATAAGAAGCCCAATAGGAGCAATACTGGAAATGGCGATCCATAAAAAAACACCTATACTGAGATCGGCTAAAACAAGACGATACCCAAAAGGAATTACTAAATAACTTAGTAGAATTGATATAACCGCTATAGACGGTCCCACACTAAACAAACGAATATCTCCTCGAGATGGGAGGAGGTCCTCTTTAAAAAATAGTTTAGTCCCATCCGCTATAGCTTGAAGAATTCCCAACGGGCCAGCATATTCAGGCCCAATACGTTGTTGTATCGCTGCAGATATTTCTCTTTCTAACCACACAATTACTAGTACCCCTATTGTGATTCCCAATATAAGGGTCAAAATGGGTACAATCCATATTAGTCCGTACACTTCCTTTAAAAATTCCGATGTAGAAAAAGAATTGATAGTTTGTACTTCTGTCGTATCAATTATCATTTCAACGATCAACTTCCCCCATAATGATATCTATACTACCCAATATCGTCATGATATCAGCCAATTTCATTCTTTTAACTAGCTGAGGAAGAATTTGCAAATTGATAAAACCGGGTGGACGAATTTTCCATCTCCAGGGGAAAACGCTATTATCTCCTATCAAATAAATTCCCAATTCTCCTTTTGGGGCTTCCACTCTCACATAAAGTTCTTGTTTCGACAATTCCAAATTGGGTGAAGGTTTTTTACTAATAAATCTATATTCAAAATCATTCCATTCGGAATTCTTTGCTCTATCAAAGCGTCGTACTTCTAAATTTTCATAAGGTCCTCCAGGAATTCCTTCTAGAGCCTGTTGAATAATTTTTATGGATTCCTTCATTTCACCGATTCGTACTAAATAACGAGCTAATGAATCTCCTTCTTTTTGCCATTGGACTTCCCAATCGAATTCATTGTAACACTCATAATGATCAACTTTACGAAGATCCCATTGGATTCCAGAAGCTCGTAACATCGGTCCTGATAAACCCCAATTTACAGCTTCTTCTCCACCAATAATGCCCACTCCTTCAACTCGTTCCAAAAAAATGGGATTCCACGTAATAAGTTTTTGATATTCAACAACTCCTGTTAAAGAATAATCGCAGAAATCTAAACATTTATCTATCCATCCATAAGGTAGATCAGCAGCTACTCCTCCGATACGAAAATAATTATGCATCATTCGCATACCCGTGGCGGCTTCGAATAGATCATATATCAATTCTCTTTCTCTGAAAATATAGAAAAAGGGAGTCTGTGCACCGATATCCGCCATAAAAGGTCCAAGCCATAACAAATGAGAAGCTATACGGCTCAATTCCAGCATAATTACTCTGATATAGCTAGCTCTTTGAGGTACTTGAACATTTTCCAATTGTTCTGGTGCATTTACGGTTATTGCCTCTGTGAACATAGTAGCTAAATAATCCCATCGTGTTACATAAGGTAGATATTGTATAATTGTTCGATTTTCCGCTATTTTTTCCATTCCTCTGTGTAAATAGCCCAATATGGGCTCACAGTCAATAACATCTTCACCATCGAGAGTAACGATTAGTCGAAGAACACCATGCATTGATGGGTGGTGAGGCCCCATATTGACTATCATGAGATCTTTTCTTGTAACCGGTACTGTCATATCTTTTCTTCCTTAATTCATTATTCCATGAATTCCTCAAAACGAGGCTCATCAAAACGAAAAATCGAATACTACTAAAAAAAATTCAAACGATTAAATTAACGAGTTTTTGGCTCCCGAATATCCAACTGACCAATTAATTTCTTATAACGTACTCTATTTTTCTTTGACAAATAAGCCAGCAACCGTTGACGTTTTCCTAGAATTTTTCGTAGACCCCTTTGTGATAAAAAATCTTTTTTGTGCAATTCCAAATGTGAAGTAAGTCTCCGTATCTTATTGGTGAAACTGAATACCTGAAATTCAACAGAACCTTTGTTTTCTTCTTTTTCTTCTTGTGGAATAATGGAAATGAATGAATTTTTGACCATAAAAAATTTTCCTATCCTTTTTCTTTCTTTTTCATGGATTTTTCCGATCAGGAAAAATAAAAAAAAAAGAATTATGCCAGTTATTTTAATCTAGTACACACAAAAATTTGGATTTATTCATATACTACTTCTTTATTTTATCCAAATCAAATTTTCAATTTGATTTGGATAGAAAGGGATAATATGTTTTCGCATTCGCATTAACGAAAGAAAAAAAATTTCTTTCTATCTAAAAGGATTCCGCTAATTTATTTATTCCTATATCCAATTGAATGGATACACCATTCAATTTGTATCATTTACCAAAATATAACCTAGCATATGCGTACATCTTTCGGCTTTCATATACCGAAAATGTCACGGAATATAGATATATATGATATAGGAAATATACTATTAAATTAAATAATTCTAAATCGTGGATACATATGTATCCTTGACATACTGAAACGACTGCCATTATTGGTATCAAACCAATAGCGATTCATACAAGCTAAATCTTCTAATCGGTAATTGGGCCAAAGAATAAATTTGCATTTAATGAATTTATTTGTATCCGTATTAAGATGCTTGTCCTCATCCAAAAATTTTCCAGAGTTTCTTATGTTGTTTTCATTGCAAAATAATGGATTTCTATTTCTATCCGTAACATTCCAATTATGGGAATTGAAACAAATTAACATTCTCAATTCTCTACGACGTCTAGGAGATAGAATATTTTCAGGAACAAGGAAATCATAATAATTTGTGTCCCCATTCACAAGCATATTCCCATATTGTACAATGGGTTTATCCAAATTCCTCTTATCAATATATCTTTTTTTTATGCATTTTCTATTAGTTTGGTGTTTATTGTTCTCGACCAATGAAATACTTATAGTTTGATATATAATCAATTTTCCATCCCTTTTTATAGATAGACGAATTGGTTCGATAATTAATATTCCTTTTTTTATCAATTCTGTAAGAGCTAGATCTTTCTGAATTAGCATTACATCCAGATGCATCTCTCCTCTTTGAATCGAGGATATAGCAATTTCCTTTGGATTTATCAGTCTAAGTAAGAGACAATATACCTTGATATTATTGATCATTCTTTGGTTCAAGGAGTCATCCCATCTTAATTGCAAAAGGAAATATTTTTTCAGGAAGAAATCTAGTTCTGCTTCCTTGTTTTTCTTGGATTGTTTTTTCTTTTTACCCTTTTTAATGGTAATGTCTGATCTCGCGTAATTCTCTTCAATATCTTTTTTTTTGTTTTCTTTTCGTAGATCTGATACAAGATTTACTTGGTCCTGTTGTTCATTTTTTTGTTGGTTGGAATTTTCAAATTTAAGATATTTTTTTTGATCAGATATCATCTGAAGATTATTTTTTCTATTTATATTGATGTTTTTATTTTGACTTTGATTTTTATAGAAATCAAAGTCAAAAAGAAGTAATTTGATTGGTATAATCCATGGTTTAATCTTATATGCATCAAAAAGTAAGACAAATTCTGGGAAGAACCAAGATTCCAGATTTGATATGGTACGATAAACTCTTTCTTGATTCATTCCCATCCAATTAAAAAAAATACTTTTTTGATTGGATGGGTTGATTTCTTGATGAATCGTAAGAGAAAAAATATCTTTTTTTTTCAATTTGTTGTTGATTTTTTTTTCAGTCTTAGTATTTTTATCAATTTTGGTACCGATATGCGTATTGGCCCAGGTCTCAATATCGATATTTTTTCTAAGACAAAAATGGAGAATTCTACAATCAAAATATTTTCTATCTAGATTTTTATACGTATCAATAATATATCCTTCTTCTTGATAATCACTAATAGCTGTACTTACCAATACATAAAATGATTCGGATTTCGGTTTATTGAAATTATATGGAATTTGGAGAACCCCGTTTACTTGTAATCTTGACCCATAAATATATAAATCCTTCTTATCCCCGTAGTTCATATATTTATGTGATAAAAGATCATATCTGTAGTGTTTTTTCCACTTTTCTTTTTGATTTGTCAATGAATCCGCTGCATAGTAATTTTGTTTCACGTAATGAATTAGTTGGTCTTTTTTTTTTTTATATGAATCCGATTTAATTGAGTCTTTATTTTGAATCCTATAACGTTGATTGATTCTATTTCGCCATTTTTGCGGTACTAACCGCGACCATTTGGTTTGAGATAAATTGTATTGATAATGCCCCTTTAACCAGTTTTTCCATTCAATCATTCCAGACTTATGAATTTTCTTATGTCTTGAATTGTAATCAAATATTCCTCGTGCCATACAATAATCCTTGATTTTATCCTTAATAAAAGGATAAGTCCCCGGATATTGAAGTAGAGATTTCAAGTGATACTTGTTAAGTAATTGGGTTTGTGATAATTTGTAAAATACATATGCTTGGGACAAGGAGGATAAGTCATAATACATTTTTGTACTATTACTAATACTAATATTAGTATTTGAAAACGACTTTTTTATAGTGAAAAAAAAGTTCATTGTATTTTGATCTCTTTCATCAATTCCTTCCTGATTTGTTTGATTGTTGTAAACGGATTTATTGATTATTTTTTTTGTTGATTCAAAGAAAAGTTGGAAATTGATCCTGTGAATGGTAATCATACATAGCAAGATATCTATGTATATTTTTTCAATCAGAGATTTCATAAAATAATGTGATTTACGTATTAATCGTATATTAATTCTTTGGAATATATGCCAAATATGTTTCTGTGATTTCGATCTTTTATCATCACAAGTTAGAATTATTTTTTTCTTGTCTTTTGTGATTCGTTTTATTTGATTCCTGATTGTGATTGTTCTATCAGAAAGATCTTTCATCTTTTTTTCTATGAGTGAATAATTTGTCCAATTCATGGATTGGATTTGAATGGTTGATTTGTGAATAATCTTATTATTTATTTCGGAATCTTTTCCATTTTCAGCCGTTTCATATACTTTCGCCTTGCTCAATTCAAATAAGAATATTGGGTTTACTTTTAGAATTTCCTTCATTATTCGTTTTAGAACTAGAAGTATTTTAATGATCCATCTTGTTTTTTCTTTTGAAACTTTTAGAAGTAGAAAGAAATTCTTTTTCACTTTTATAACTTTTTTTTGGAGTTCTTTATAAATGGGTTCAAAAAAGGAAGGTCGTTTTCGGGGACTCCCAAAAGGGAGTTCCGCTTCCATTCCCCAAACTGTTAAAAAATAAAAATTGTGTTTTTTTCCTTTTTTTTTTATTTGATCTCTAGGATGAGATAGTATTTTAGATCTTCGCCAAGGTTTCAAACAGAAAGGAAATAGAATCTTTATCTGAATACCGTCTGTTAACCAATCTTTGGGAAATTCTGTTTCTGATAATTGAACGCCATTATAGGTGCATTTAACATGCATTTCTCTATTCCATTCCTTCAAATCCTCATACCATTCAGGGAATTGGAATAATAACATACGGCCAATATTTTTAGCAATTATCAATGAAGGCAATACAATGTATTTTCTAAGAAAAGATTGGGTTACTAACATCAAACCTCTTATTGCTTGAGCAAATATAATGCTATCCCAAGTTTCTGATATTGCTATACGTTCATTTTCCTCTTTTTTATCTTCGTTTTTTTTCTCTTTTTCCCTTGTCTCTTCCTCCTCAAAATAAAAATGCGAAATTTTCAATTCTGGTTCTCTCCCCACCGAATTCCTAAAAATGAGATTCATCATTTCAGAGATATAAAAAGAAGAAAAAAAAAATGTTTTGTCTATTCGATCCAAAAAAAGCGGGGAATGCACATTTGCTTGAAACATTTCCCAAATAACTGTTTTACGTCTTTGAGCACGCATGGATCC